MASTTAAAAAAAAAAAAATTTGTAACGATCCGGTAAGGATAAACTCAAAGTTCTACTTTAATTAAATAATAAATTAAATAATTAAATAATAAATTAAATAATTAATTAAATAATAATAAAAATAATAATAATATTTTATTACGACATGCTGTTTTTTCCATTCATTACCTTTGAGGATCAGTCGTGGTCTTATAGACTCTACCAATAGTCTGGACGAATCTGTTGCTTCATCCAAATGTGTAAAAGATCATAGTCGCACTTAAAAGCCGAGTACTCTACCGTTGAGTTAGCAACCCGAATAAAATAAATAGGATATGTAAATACGGTCAAAATAAAAAAATCAATTGAATTGCACTGCACGACCCCGTCAAAACATTGAACTAGAACAAATCTTTCTTTTCGATTTGTTGATCAATTAAAAACACCAAAATACCAAAATGGACAGATCGGATTAAACAACAACAGATTCCCAATAGAGATGTCAAAATTGTGACAAACCACCATTTTCTTTATCAATTTTCTTTTCTTTTTCGTTAAGAAAATACATCTTGTATGCCAGTAAATCCGGCAGGGCAAACCCATCATTTGACTGAAGTGAAGGAAAGAAAAAACCAATATGGGGTGGAGATAAACGGATCTATTTATCTACGATCGAATTATATTTCTTCGATGCACCATTGTCAATATGAATCCAATGTTAAGAAAACAAATTTAAGTAAATCAAATAAGGACTTGTGTTGGATTGGCACAACATAAACATAAATAATAAATTTGGATGAAAAAAATACGAAAGAGGTAAAGTAAAGAAAAAATCTCGGGTTTATTCAATCAATAGAGGTACGATAAGCAAGATTAACCCCTTGTTTGTTGGTGGATTCCCGCAACAAACAAAACAAGAAAAAAAAGTAAATTAAGTATGAATACAGCAAGAAAAAGGCAAATTGTGTGTAAATAATTACACAAAGATAGATACTAGTTCCCCCCCCTTTTTTTTTTTTATTTATTAATTTTGTTTTTTTCCTTTAATTAACTCGAATCGAAGTTCTTTCTTGAAATAATTCCGCCTTCCTTAAAATATCACAAACAGTTCCCGTAGGTTGAGCACCTTTTTCAAGGAAATATAGAATAACAGGAACATTTAAATAAGTTTGATTCTTTATCGGGTCGTAAAAACCTACTTTTCTAAGATCTCTTCCTTCTCTTCGGGATCGAACATCAATTGCAACGATTCGGTAGATGGCTCATTGGAATAGATGTAAATAAACAATGCCCCCCCTAGAAACGTATGGGAGGTTTTCTCCTCATACGGCTCGAGAAAAAAAAAGGATTCTAAATTTCTGTATATGTATATAATGGCAAATGGATCCATAAAATCATGAATTAGACTATGATTTGAGTCGTTTTTTTATTCTTCCTTACAGAAAAAAAGAAATCTCATTCGTACTCATAACTCAAGTTGGGTAATTCTGACAGAGTTCGAAGGGAAACCCTTAGACATTTATTGAGCCGTCTCTAACTTCTTTCGTTTGTCTCATCTCGAATCTATTTTTATTCCTCATTCTGATTCAATTGTTGAGACAATTGAAAATAGTGTTTACTTGTTCCGGAATCCTTTATCTTTGCTTTGTGAAATCATTGGGTTTAGACATTACTTCGGTGATCCTTACTCCTTTCAAAAGAGCAGCAACATACCTTTTTGTTTTTTGTTATTTTTTTCTATACTATAGAAATAGAATATGAACGGTGGATTCCCTTGTGATACACTTTTGATCGAAATAGTTTTACCAATTCTGAAAAATTTTACTTTTTATTTTTCAAACTTCTTTGATTTTTCGATTTTTTTAACCTTTCGATTTATATATTGAGGATATACTTACAAAGTTGGTCTAACTTATTGATAGTTACTAACCCTAGATTCTTCCCCCTGATAAACGAATCAATCCTTTCTGCTCGAGCTCCATCATGTACTATTTACTTACAACCTAACACAAATTAGGTTCCTAACAGAGCAGAACAAACTATGTCGAGCTAAGAACATCTTCATTCCTATAGAAAATGGTGGATGTAAGAATCCACAGCCGATCATGTCCTTCAAGTCGCACGTTGCTTTCTACCACATCGTTTCAAACGAAGTTTTACCATAACATTCCTCTAATTTTATTTCAAACCGGTATGTAATTGATTCAATATGGAATCATGAATAGTCATTGGCTCAACCGGTGTGTGTATACCGGTATATAATAGTACATACTTTCTATCTATCTATGGATAGATAAGTATTTATCCGGGGAAGGCTCGGCAAGGATCCAATTTATTTAACTCTATATTCTATCATATGAATGAAACATATTTCTAAAAAAGACGAATAAATAAGTTTGCTTAAGACTTATTTACATCTTAAAAAGATTGTTCGGGACGATCAATAATGAAGGATCCATTTTTCTCGAACAAATAAACTATAAACCTCAAAAGAAGAACCTTTAATATTAATTAATAGATTTGCAATCCCGGAACAAAATCAATTATTAATAAAACTTTTTTATTTTATACAATACGGATTTTGTTTTACTTCAGGTTCAAGAATTTTTCTTTTCCATCAATTTCATAAAGTCAAGTAGATGCAATATACGAATTTCCCCCCAATCGCTACATTACATTGATTTCCAATTATTCATTTGAACCGGATAAGATATAAGATGAACTAGATAAAATACAAAAAAATGGGGTCCAGATCAATTCGTTTTTACTATTTTTTTCCCACACCGGCTTTAGAAGTTTTAAGACCAGTGATGAAATTAGTACCAAAAACTCCCTACTCTTTAGTCTCCACATAGACTGTGGAATTGGGATACCCCATTTATTTACTTTAGGCTTTTTACCCTTGGTAAGGGAATAAAGAGGCCTTTCTTTCATTCACATTTCAATTCAGAATGCTTCATGTGAGAATTGACATTTCATAGATATGGGACATAAAGTTTCCATAAGTAACTAACTTTAAAATGAATATTGAGTAGTACGAACATATCCTGAATGTGAATGATAAACCCAGAATTTCTTTTTTGAATTAAAAAAAAAAAGATATTTTATTTATTTCCACCCACATTTGACACTTGATTACGTTTGTGAGAAACCAAATGAAAGAAAAAATATGATTCTAAGAATCATTCTTAGAATTCAGAACAAAAGATTGTTCTCGTTAACAATTTTATGTTTCATGTGGGATACGATGTGATCCCATCTTTCGTTTCTGATGGAAACGATCTGGGACGGAAGGATTCGAACCTCCGAGTAACGGGACCAAAACCCGCTGCCTTACCGCTTGGCCACGCCCCATTTCGAATTTCTATTCGACACTAATAAACATTAATATTGGTATTGGTTATTCGTCAATTCCAACCCAATAAATAAATACATTGGGGATATATTGTTGCTAGGATTCAACACATGTAGATATAGAATCAAAAAAATTCATTGATCATTACAGGGAATTCAGTTAAGATATTGTATGAAAATGGAATTCCTTGTATTCTCATTTGAGAATGGAAGGAAAGATTTTTATTTGAGAGAGTTCGAAAAAAAAAGAAAGATTTTTTGACTTGTCTTTTTTTTCCCTTATAAAAAAAACTCAATCAGAATAAAATTATCTAATCTACAAGAACAAAATTTTGTTATGCTTAATATCTTTAGTTTAATCTGCATCTGTCTTAATTCTGTCTTTTATTCGAGTAGTTTTTTCTTCGCCAAATTGCCCGAAGCTTATGCCTTTTTAAATCCAATCGTAGATGTTATGCCTGTCATACCTGTACTTTTTTTTCTCTTAGCCTTTGTTTGGCAAGCTGCTGTAAGTTTTCGATGATTTAATACTCTGCTAAATTCATGATTTATTCGATAAATAAAAATTCGAAAAATTGATAAGACCAGATAAGTCTTACATTATGAACCCTCGATTCAAAAATAGAAATTCTTGTATATTGAATAACCGCAGCGATGAATTTTGATCAACTTATTTCCTCGTTCTGACCTTACAGTGAGCAAAGACTTTATTAGGTTGCCTACAATACCTAATTATTCATATGACAAGAAATTTTTGATAACGAAGGAATCAAAATCTTATTCCAAAGAAATTCGTGAAAATGACTTTCTTTTCAAAAAACACTTCATTTTTTGGGGGGTGTCATGTCAAAACAAAATAGTGTATGTGGTAAAGTAAAAAATAAGTAACCTATTCCCTTTTTCAAAAAAAAAAGATCTTGGAGATTGTGTAATGCTTACTCTCAAATTATTCGTTTATACAGTAGTGATATTCTTTATTTCTCTCTTCATCTTCGGATTTTTATCTAATGATCCAGGGCGTAATCCTGGACGTGAGGAATAAAAAAAAGATATTTTTCGTTTTTCCTGCTTTTTCTAAATTTTTTTTCTTATGATTTTATCTATTCCATACATTTACCTATGATAAAATCAAGGGATCGAAATTCCTTCGAATTCGAAAGTCTCAAGTAATAAGAAGAAGCGGAGAGAGAGGGATTCGAACCCTCGGTACGAATAACTCGTACAACGGATTAGCAATCCGCCGCTTTAGTCCACTCAGCCATCTCTCCCCATTCCCATCCCCGTTTAAAAATGGAAAATTTTTTATGTGATGTGACACGTGAAGTAAAGATTGATAAAAACCTTCGTTTTACTTTATTTATTTATCTATTTTTTTTTTTTATATATATATTTTATATATTCTTTTATTTATATTCTATTAAATTATATTCTTTATTTTTTATAAATATATATATATTTATTTATAATATTTTTTATTTTTTATAATAAAAAAAAGATATAAGATAAAGATATATAAAATATTATAACAATTATATAACATATATAAATAAACATTATAATATAACTTATAATATAAGTTATTTTATTATAAACTTATAAAGATATATAAAAAGAACAATAAAGCAATATATATCTATATATAGGATAAAAAAATATATATATATATA